TAACATTCTCATTGGCGGGGGGGGTAGGGGGGGGTTTGTCGACTATAAAAGCTTTCTAGTCTAATCAGCGTAGTAAAAGCAGGAAATGTTGATAAGTAATGATGCTCTATGCACCTGACGTCACTTGTGTGGTTCTTACATTTATGTCCTTGAGTGTAGGCATAATTAGTATAACAAGCAAGAAAATGTACAACCTTTGACGTTAGCATTAGGAGGGAGTCGCCAAATGCAAGATGAAAGTGACCCTAAAATAAAAGAGCCAAATGCATCTAAATGAATGCCCGGCATGCGCTAGCGGCTGAGCGTTATATACCAGACCTTCTATCCCGCCCTGTTAAACAGGGTTCCTCCGCTAAGTCTTTATAACGAAAGGGTGTCCTATATAGATCCCAGACCGCCCACGCGGCTTGCCACGTCTGGTGGCACTTTAAATAAACATTACCAGCTGGGGCGTCAAGGGGGTACTGCAACTAACCAGGCAGTGGTGATCTGGGGCAGTGTTCCTAACTGCCGCCCGGTCGAGATCGACGTTGTGGTCGCCCTGGACGATTCGCGCGGCCTTCGGTCCGAATAACCCGCCTGCTTGTTCATTCTATGGGGGTGCTCAGTGGTCAGCCAGGGTGGCTCTGTTTAATGAGTTGGCCCCTGCTTTTGATGTTATCTGTTCAGGTACGCTGGTGCATTCCGGCCCCCGTAGGGCCGTGAGACAGGTGGGTGGGAAAGTCCGGCTAGGGTCTAATCTCCAGTTAGGGCCGTTAAGGCAGCTCTCTCGTTGCGCTTACAATCAGGTCGTACTGTGCAATGTATATAGTAGAGGCACGGCGTAAGCGTTCGTCAGGGCTAACCTTAAACACTGTATGATGGTCTGATGGCTTAACTAGGGACAGCGATCTTATTAAAACCAGAGCATAATTTAATCTAGAATTCTAACATTGGGGCGTGGATGTGGAAGTGCGACTCAGAGAATAGTTTAACTTAGAATTCTAGCTTTGGGAGTCAGAGGTGGAAGTTAGAATCTTTCTTCTCTGGGCCTTAGGGGGGATTTTAACCTCCGATCTCCGGTTTACAAGACCGGCGCTTTAAGGCTAAGCTACTGAGGCAGTTTCACTCTAAAGCTTTATTCTCTGCTCACCCTGCTAGTGGGGCAAGAACTAGGAATAATGCAAAGTAAAGCACTGAGGCTACTTGGCCGACGATAACAAATGGGTGCTCAACGGGCATGCCCCCAATTCACGTCAGAATAGCCACATCTGCGATTAATGTTCAGAACAAGAATTGAGTCATTGGTCGGAAGGTAAGGCCTCGCTGCTTCGAGGTGTGCAGGATTGGGACGACCATAAGGACAAGAATTGAGAATAGGAGGGCTAAGACCCCTCCAAGCTTGTTAGGGATCGACCGTAGGATAGCGTAGGCAAAGAGGAAGTATCACTCCGGTTTAATATGGGGAGGTGTGACTAGAGGGTTGGCGGGGGTGAAGTTGTCCGGGTCCCCCAGAAGGTTTGGGGAGAATAGGGCAAGAGAAGTTAGCGCAAGAAGTATAACGGCGAAGCCTAGCAGGTCTTTGTATGAGAAGTATGGGTGGAATGAGATTTTGTCAGCGTCTGAGTTAAGGCCTGCCGGGTTGTTGGAGCCTGTTTCATGCAGGAAGAGAAGATGAAGGACAGTAGCACCTGCAATCACGAATGGGAAGAGGAAGTGGAAGGCAAAGAATCGAGTTAAAGTTGCATTGTCAACCGAGAAGCCGCCTCAAATTCATTGAACTAGCATCTCCCCGACGTAAGGAACGGCTGAAAGGAGGTTAGTAATGACTGTAGCACCTCAGAAAGACATCTGTCCTCAAGGTAAAACATACCCTACGAATGCTGTCATCATAGTAAGGAGCAGGAGGACTACTCCGATGTTTCAGGTCTCCTTATATAAGTAGGAGCCGTAGTAAAGGCCTCGACCGATGTGAGCATAAATGCAGATGAAAAAGAAAGATGCTCCGTTTGCATGCATATTACGAATTAGTCAACCGTAGTTTACGTCACGACAGATGTGTGCAACAGAAGAGAAGGCGGTTGCGATATCTGAGGTGTAGTGCATGGCTAAGAATAGTCCTGTTAGGATCTGGGATGCTAAGCATAGGCCCAGGAGTGATCCGAAATTTCATCAGACCGAAATGTTGGAGGGGGCTGGAAGGTCAACAACTGCGTCGTTAGCAATCTTCAGCAAAGGGTGTGATTTCCGCAGGCTTGCCATTAAAGAGTTTCTATGGTTGAACAACAACGGTGGTTTTTCAAGTCATTAGTCTCGGTTAAAATCCGGGTAGAAACTGTGGAATTAATTATCATTTGCACACTCTACGGGTTTTTGTTAGGGATGGTGTTGGTGGCCGCTAATCCGGCCCCTTATTTCGCGGCACTTGGCCTGGTGCTGTGTTCAGGGACGTGTTGCGCGATTTTATCTGCTCAGGGGGCGCCGTTCTTGGCTTTAGTCTTGTTCTTAGTTTATCTGGGGGGAATGTTAGTGGTCTTCGGGTTCTCAGCTGCTTTGTCGGCGGATCCTCACCCTGAGACTCTTGGGGATAACCAGGTGTTTGGGCGAACAATAGTCCTTATTGTGGGGACGATCTTGATGGTAGTGATGATGCGTCCGTGAGTTTACGACTACGCCGCAGGGGTGGAGGAATTCCCTATTGAGCGGGTGGACATGGGAGTTGTGGTGATATACTCCGTTGGTGGGGCATTAATCCTCTTCTGCGCATGGGTGCTTTTCTTAACCCTAATAGTAGTATTTGAGGTGTCCCGAGGTCGGGCTCGGGGGGCTCTACGAGCTCCCTAGGCAGAGGCAAGCAGAGTAGCCAGACCTGAAGTTATCAAGAAGATTATCAAGTACGTCTTGATTAGTCCTCGCTGGGCGTCACTCGTAGTGGCGGATATCTTCTGTTGAGTGGAGGCTAGCCCCTTTGGCCCTGCAGCCTCAAATCAGGCCTGATCGACCATTTGGTTGGCCATTGTTTGGCCTAAAACTAGGTTAAGCTTGGGGGCCAGGCGGTGTACTACGGCCGGGAAGTACCCTAGTATATTCGAGAAGTTGTGTAGCTTAATAATTGGGGTTGGTTTGAATTGTTTGGAGGTAAGAGTAGCTAGTTCTATGGCCACCAGGAGGCCCACAATTGTAACCGCGAGGGCGGCTAGTTTCAGCAGTGGGGGTATGGTCATGATTGGGGTCTTTGTGGGAAGAACATTTGAGGTAAGAATAAGACCTGCGACAATGCTCCCTCAGGCGAGACGTTTGATAGGATTGATTACCGCCGGGTCATTCTCGTTAATGGGGGCGAATGCGGTGAACCGAGGTGACCCCATGGTTACGAAGAAGACGACTCGGAAGCTATAGACCGCTGTAAAGGAGGTGGCGATTAAGGTGAGTGCTAGGGCTCAGGCGTTTAGGTATGAGGTGTTTAGGGCTTCGATGATCGCATCTTTTGAGAAGAAGCCAGCAAGGAAGGGGGTCCCTGTGAGGGCAAGGCTGCCAATAGTCAGGCAGGTGGAGGTGAATGGGGCCAGATTGTGTATTCCCCCTATTTTACGGATGTCTTGCTCATCATTAAGGCTGTGGATGATAGATCCGGAGCAAAGGAAGAGCATTGCCTTGAAGAAGGCGTGGGTGCAGATGTGGAAAAAGGCTAGTTGGGGTTGGTCAAGGCCGATGGTCACCATCATAAGGCCCAGCTGACTAGATGTGGAAAATGCTACGATTTTCTTGATGTCATTCTGGGTTAAAGCGCAGGTGGCTGTAAATAAGGTAGTAAGAGCTCCAAGGCATAGACAGATAGTTAGTGCGGTTTGATTGGAGTGGGTAAGTGGGTGAAGCCGGATAAGCAGGAAGATCCCAGCCACGACCATAGTGCTGGAGTGCAGAAGAGCGGAAACTGGAGTGGGGCCCTCCATTGCAGAGGGTAGTCAGGGGTGGAGTCCGAACTGGGCCGACTTCCCGGTAGCGGCCACAATTAGGCCTAGAAGGGGGAGGGTTGTGCTGGTGTGGGAGAGCGAAAAAATTTGTTGCATCTCTCACGAGTTTAGGTTTATAGCGAACCATGCCATGGCTATAATTAGTCCAATATCCCCAACTCGGTTATAGAGGACGGCTTGTAGGGCAGCGGTGTTGGCGTCAGCTCGGCCGTACCATCACCCGATCAAGAGGAACGATATGATACCCACACCTTCCCAACCAATAAAAAGCTGGAACATGTTGTTGGCTGTTACTAGGATAATCATGGCAATCAAAAACATAAGGAGGTACTTGAAGAAACGACTCACATAAGGATCTGCGTGCATGTATCATGAGGCAAATTCTAAAATCGATCATGTAACATAGAGAGCAATAGGGGTAAAAATGATTGAGTAGGCATCAAATTTTAGGCTAATGTTAATGTTAAAGGTGCCCGTGTTTATTCAGTGTCATGTGGTGACGATTGTCTCCACGCCTTGGTCGAGAAAAATAAACAATGGCAGAAGGCTAACTAAAAATGCGGAGCTAACTGCGGTTTTGACGTGTGTCACGGCCCAGTCAGGGCTTTTGGGCGTGGGGTTAATCGTTGTTAAGATTGGGTAGGTTAAAAGACCAAAAATAAGGGTAAGTGAGGACGTTAAAATCAAGGTCGTCTGCATAGCCTTTGCTTGAGATTTGCACCAAGAGTGTCTGGTTCCTAAGACCAGCGGATGAACTATTATCCTTCAAAGGCCGAGGGAGCCGGAGATTTTAACTCCGGAGGTAGAGATTAGCAGTCTCTATTGCTCCAAGCCTCTCTCGGCAGATAAGGAGGTTTGAACTCCCGTCTTTGGAATCACAATCCAACATTTTTGTTAAACCATATCTGCAGTAGAATCATCCCCACACGAATTCTGGCTTGAACATAAGCAGGATGACGGGGATTAAATGAAGCGAGATTAGGAGGTGTTCTCGGGTGTGATAGGGGGTAAGTCCTACGATGTGGGCTGGTACGGGCCCTCGTTGGGTTATCAGGAATATGTACAGCGAGTACCCGGCTGTAATTAGGGTTCCGACTCCCGTCAGTACCAGCGTTCAAGGCGACCAGTTGAACATCGTGGTAATAATTATTACCTCTCCCATAAGATTAGGGAGAGGAGGGAGTGCAAGGTTGGCCAGGTTAGCAACGAATCATCAAGTGGCTGTCAAGGGGAAGAGCATCTGTAATCCCCGTGCTAGGACTATTGTACGGCTGTGGGTCCGCTCGTAGGCCGTGTTTGCCAGACAAAAGAGGGCTGAGGATACTAGTCCGTGAGCAATCATTAAAATGATGGCCCCGGTTAGTCCCCAGGGTGTTTGAATTAAGATACCTCCGGCCACTAGACCCATGTGGCTAACAGATGAATAAGCAATGAGCGATTTAAGGTCAGTTTGGCGTAAACAGATGGACCCAGTTATAATTACCCCTCAGAGGGCAAGCACAATGAAGGGGTACGCCATGTCCTTGGTTAGGGGGTCTAAAATGGAGGTTATTCGAATCATGCCGTAACCCCCTAGTTTTAGTAGAACCGCTGCCAGAACTATGGACCCGGCAATTGGGGCTTCTACGTGGGCCTTGGGCAGCCACAAGTGAACGCCGTAGAGTGGTATCTTAACCAAGAAGGCCAGCAGGCAGCCCGCTCATCAGGCCTTGTCGGCTCAGGAGACTAACGAGAGTGCTTGGCCAAAATTTAGTGTGATTATTGAAAGGGTGCCCGTTGAGCTTTGCAGGGTTAATAGGGCGACTAGTAGCGGAAGCGAGCCCGCTAAGGTATAAAACAAGAAGTAGGTGCCGGCATTCAAACGCTCTGCTTGATTTCCTCAGCGGGTGATAATGATTAGCGTTGGTACCAGAGTTGCCTCAAATATGACGTAGAACATGATAATTTCTGTAGCCCCAAATGCTAGAATAAGGAACGCCTGCAGGGAGGCAAGCAGGCTAATAAACATGCGTTGCCGCGAGATTGGCTCTGTTCGAGTGTGATTTTGACTGGCTAAAACCATTAGAGGAAGGAGCCAGCATGTAAGAACCAACAGCGGGGAGGATAAGGGATCAATGGCTATATAGGTGTTGGTGAGGGCTCAGCCCGTTTCCGTTGTCCAGTTTAGCCAGGTAAGGCTTAGTAAGGCAATGGTGAGGCTGTGTGTGATTGCAGCAGTTCAAAGTCACTTTTTAGGCGCAAATCAGGTTGTTGGAAGCAGTATGAGGGTTGGGATGAGGACTTTTAACATTGGAGGAGGTTAAGGCTCTGCAGCCGATCTGTCCCGTGAGTTCGGGCAGTAGCTACGAGCAGGGCTAAGCCCGCACTGGCTTCACAGGCAGAGAAGGCGAGGAGAAGTATTGGGGCTGCAGAGAAGTTGGCAACCCCCGTCTGGAGTGTCCATAGTGAGAACCCCATAAATAAGGACAGTATCATTCCTTCCAGGCAGAGGAGGGCGGAAAGAAGGTGAGCGCGGTGGAATGCTAATCCCACCAGGCCAAGAACGAATGCTCCGCTAAAGCTAAAATGTACTGGTGTCATAAGGGAATTATGGAATTTAACCATAATCATCTGAGCCGAAATCAGGAGTCTTAAGTTGGACTAATTCCCTATTCGGCTCACTCTAGTCCACCCTGCGTTCACTCATAAACTAGTCCAAGTGTAAGTAGAACCAGGATTGCGGTGGCCCAGGAGACAGTAAGTAGCGGGTTAAGTAATTGATTACCTCAGGGTAGGGGAAGTAGAAGGGCGATTTCTAGGTCAAATAGTAGGAACAGGATTGCCACTAGGAAGAAACGTAGGGAAAACGGTAGCCGAGCAGACCCCAGTGGGTCAAAACCACATTCGTAGGGGGAGAGTTTCTCCGAGTCAGGCGCTATCTGGGGTAGCCAGAACGAGACGAGTACTAGAATAATTGATAGAAGGGATGCGATTGTCATGACTGTTATAATTAAACTCATTATCTTTCCTTGGAATTTAACCAAGATTAGATGGTTGGAAGCCACCTGTACTATTCTTTATACTAGAAAGATTATGAACCTCATCAGTAGATAGAGACATAAAGGAAGAGTCAAACCACGTCAACAAAGTGTCAGTACCATGCAGCTGCCTCGAACCCAAAGTGGTGGCTCGAGGTGAAATGGTAGAATACTTGGCGTAGAAGGCAGACAGCTAAGAATGTTGACCCGATGATTACGTGAAGGCCGTGGAATCCTGTGGCTACGAAGAAAGTAGAGCCGTATACGCCATCTGCAATGGTGAAAGGTGCCTCGTAGTACTCCAGGGCTTGCAGGAATGTAAAATAGAAGCCGAGAAGAATTGTCAGGGTGAGAGACTGGATCGCCTGGGCTCGCTCCCCCTCCATAATGCTGTGGTGAGCTCATGTGACGGTAACACCTGAGGCCAAAAGGACCGCTGTGTTAAGTAGGGGGACTTCGAACGGGTCGAGGGTAGTTACGCCGGTTGGGGGCCAGCAACCTCCCAGTTCGGGAGTAGGTGCGAGGCTAGAGTGGTAGAAGGCTCAAAAAAAGCCTGCAAAGAAGAAAACCTCTGATGTAATAAACAGGATTATCCCGTATCGAAGGCCCTTTTGGACTGGAGGGGTGTGGTGCCCTTGGAAAGTGCCTTCTCGTACGACGTCTCGTCATCACTGGTATATAGTTAGAAGGGTTAGAACTAACCCTAGTGTTATTACGGCAGTTGATTGGAAGTGGAATCAAATTGCGGTGCCGGAGGTTAGCAGCAGTGCACCGACTGCTCCGGTAAGGGGCCAGGGGCTGGGGTCTACTATGTGAAATGCGTGCGCTTGGTGGGCCATTAGACGTTCTCTTGAAGATAGAGGCTTAGAAGCAATACAAAGACGTATGCCTGGATCATCGCTACAGCAACTTCTAGCAGGGTGAGTAGGAAGAGGACAGTGGCAGTTAAAACGGCAACAATAGGCATCGAAGTCATAAGAGTAAATGCTGCTGTGCCAATTAGCTGGATAAGTAAGTGACCAGCAGTGAGGTTGGCGGTCAATCGGACCCCCAGTGCCAGCGGTCGAATAAATAAGCTGATGGTTTCGATAATAATTAGTACTGGAATAAGGGCGATTGGTGTACCTTCTGGGAGGAGGTGGCCTAGGGCATCGGTTGGCTTATTACGCATACCGATGATCACTGTGGCGAGTCAAAGGGGAACAGCAAGTCCCATATTAAGCGATAGCTGGGTTGTTGGTGTGAACGTATAGGGCAGAAGGCCTAGCATGTTAATGGTAAATAGGAAAACCATTAGAGACGTAAGCAGAAGTGCTCACTTATGGCCACCAACATTTAAAGGCAGAAGAAGTTGCTGGGTAAAACGGTTAATAAACCATCCCTGAAGGGTGAGCACTCGATTGTTTAATCAGCGGGAGGTGGGGGTTGGGTATAGTGCTCAGGGCAGTGCAATTGCTAGTGCGATGAGGGGGATTCCCATGTAGGTGGGGCTTATAAATTGGTCAAAAAAGCTTAGTATCATGGTCAGGTTCAAGGTTCGGGTTTAGCCTTTTCGGCCCCCGCAGTGGTTGGTTCGTTATTAAAATTATGGGCCATAACTTTTGGCGGAATTACTGTTAGGAAGATCAATCAGGAGAAGACGAGAATTGCAAATCAAGGGGCCGGATTCAATTGAGGCATGTCACTAGGGGTGGTTGGGGGTCACCAATCTTCAGCTTAAAAGGCTAACGCTAGGCCCAGTTTAGCTTCCTAGTGAGGCGTCTTCAAGTATTAGTGAGGATCAGTCTTCGAAGTGTTTTAGAGGTACAGCTTCTACTACAATTGGCATGAAACTGTGATTTGCACCACAAATTTCCGAGCATTGTCCGTAGAAGACCCCTGGGCGGGAGGCAATAAAGGCAGTTTGGTTAAGTCGTCCTGGAACCGCGTCCATTTTTACTCCGAGTGCGGGAACGGCTCACGAGTGCAATACGTCTTCTGCTGAGACGAGGATTCGGATGGGGGACTCTATCGGAAGGACTATTCGATGGTCCGTCTCCAAGAGTCGGAATTGGCCTGGAATAAGATCCTGAGTTGGGACCATGTAGGAGTCAAAGCCCAAGTCTTCGTAGTCGGTGTACTCATAGCTTCAGTACCACTGGTGGCCCATGGCTTTAATGGTTAGGTGGGGGTCGTTAATTTCATCTACTAGATAGAGAATCCGTAAAGAAGGTAACGCGATCATGATCAGAACAACAGCCGGCAGGATGGTTCACACAATCTCAATTTCTTGTGAGTCTAGGATGTACTTGTCTGTAAGTTTGGTTGAAACTATAGATACAATGATGTAAAGGACCAAAACACTAATTAGAAGGACAATCATTAGAGCGTGGTCGTGGAAGTGCAGGAGTTCTTCTATAACCGGGGAGGCCGCGTCTTGCAATCCTAGTTGTGAGGGATGTGCCACTTAGCTCTGAGCAAGACACGCGGGGGTTTAACCCACAATTTTGCCTTGACAAGGCAAGGTAATAGTTTTACTAGCGTCTAAATCAAGAAAGTGGCAGAGTGGCCATGCAGTTGGCTTGAAACCATCTGACGGGGGTTCAATTCCCTCCTTTCTCGTTACTTTGCCTGCACTTGTACAAAGGCTGGTTCCTCGAAGGTGTGGTATGGAGGAGGGCAGCCGTGCAGCCACTCTACGTTTGTCGTAGTCAGCTCTACTGATGCAACTTCTCGTTTAGCGGTGAATGCCTCTCAAAGAATAAACAAGAACATAATCACGGCCACAAGGGAGATCAGCGATCCAATTGAGGATACGGTGTTTCAAAGGGTATAGGCGTCTGGGTAGTCGGAGTACCGTCGTGGCATGCCTGCTAGGCCCAGGAAGTGCTGTGGGAAGAAGGTAAGATTGACCCCTACGAACATAACCGCGAAGTGGGCTTTCGTTCAAGTGCTGTGTAGCGTGTACCCTGAGAAGAGAGGGAATCAGTGCACAAAGGCGGCCATAATAGCGAACACTGCACCCATCGATAAGACATAGTGGAAGTGTGCTACAACGTAGTAGGTGTCGTGGAGGATAATGTCTAAGGAAGAATTGGATAGTACAATTCCTGTTAGACCCCCAACTGTGAATAAGAAGATAAAGCCAAGAGCTCAAAGGAGAGGGGTCTCTCATTTGATTGAGCCTCCGTGAAGGGTGGCAAGCCAGCTAAACACTTTTACCCCGGTCGGGATAGCGATGATCATGGTTGCCGACGTGAAGTAAGCCCGTGTGTCAACGTCCATTCCAACTGTGAACATGTGGTGGGCCCAAACGATGAAGCCTAGGAGGCCGATAGCCATCATTGCTCAAACCATTCCCATATATCCGAAGGGCTCTTTTTTCCCAGCATAGTAAGCTACGATGTGGGAGATCATCCCGAACCCAGGAAGAATAAGAATATATACCTCCGGATGCCCGAAGAATCAAAATAGGTGTTGGTACAGGATTGGGTCCCCTCCGCCTGCAGGATCGAAGAAAGTCGTGTTCAGGTTTCGGTCGGTCAGGAGCATGGTAATTCCAGCAGCTAGGACTGGGAGAGAGAGAAGTAGAAGAACAGCTGTTACAAGGACAGCTCAGACAAACAGGGGTGTCTGGTACTGCGAGATTGCAGGAGGTTTCATGTTAATGATTGTGGTGATGAAGTTAATCGCCCCTAGAATTGATGAAATACCTGCCAGGTGTAGTGAGAAAATGGTTAGGTCAACAGAGGCACCGGCGTGGGCTAGATTACCTGCTAAGGGCGGGTACACTGTTCAGCCTGTCCCTGCTCCGGCTTCTACGCCTGAAGAGGCGAGGAGAAGAAGGAAAGAAGGAGGAAGGAGCCAGAAGCTCATGTTGTTCATTCGCGGGAAGGCCATGTCGGGCGCTCCGATCATTAGAGGAACAAGTCAGTTTCCAAACCCTCCAATCAGGATTGGCATAACTATAAAGAAAATCATTACGAAAGCATGTGCGGTGACAATGACGTTATAAATCTGGTCATCTCCAAGGAGTGCCCCTGGCTGGCTCAGCTCCGCTCGGATTAGAAGACTTAGGGCGGTTCCGACCATCCCTGCTCAGGCACCGAATACTAGATAAAGGGTGCCAATATCTTTATGATTAGTTGAAAAAAATCAACGTGTGATTGCCACAGATAGGATGGCCGAAGGTTTAGGCGGCGGATTGTAGCTCCGAGGATAAAGGTTTAATTCCTTTTCTTATCAAAAAAGCTCTGTGGTGAAGTTCATGTCAGGTTGCAAACCTGAAGACGCAGGTTAACAGCCTGCCGGGGCTTTCCCCGCCCTCGCCCCGGCAGGCGGGGTAAGATAGGCGGATGCTCGCTGGTTTGGGCGCTTAGCTGTTAACTAAGATCTTGTAGGATCGAGGCCTTCCCGTCTAGAGAGGCCTTGGCTTAATTAAAGTGTCTGAGTTGCATTCAGGAGATGTAAGATAGAGTCTTGCAGGTCTTAGATCAGGGACTAGGAGAGTCTCACTCCTACTTAGAGCTTTGAAGGCTCTTGGTCTTAGTTATTCCTAAGTCCCTAAGCTACAATCCCGAGGATGGAGGGGGTCAGGGGTAACAAGCACGTCGCTAGCACGACGGATGCAGATAACAGAAGGGTTGGGTGGCTAGTCGGGGCTCGTCATGGTGTGGTAGAACAGGTGGTGTAGGGGGAGAAGGTAAGTGCTACCGCATAGGTCAGACGAAGGTAGAAGTACAAGCTGAGGAGAGCTGTCAGGGCAATAACGGTTGCTGTAAGGGAAAATCCTTGGTTGGAAACCTCCTGCAGGATAAGTCACTTAGGTATAAACCCGGTAAGAGGGGGGAGACCCCCGAGGGAAAGTAAAATTAAGCAGGCGAGGGCCGCAAGGGTGGGGGCCTTGGTAAAGGCTGAGGCGAGAGTGACGGTTTTGGTCGAGTTCATTTTGTATAGGGTGAGGAAGGCCGCTGTTGTTATGATGATATAGGTGGCTAGGGCCAGCACGGTCATGTGAGGGGCCATTTGGGCCACGAGAATCATCCAACCTAGGTGGGCAATTGATGAGTAGGCTAGTACCTTCCGGAGCTGAGTTTGGTTGAGTCCCCCTCAGCCCCCGACCAGTGTAGAGCAGATGGCTAGTGCTGTTAGTAAGTAGGGGTGAGCGTTGCCGGCTACCTGGACGATTAGGGCGAAGGGTGCTAGTTTTTGTCAGGTGGAGAGAATTAGTCCGGTGGGCAGGGTAATTCCCTGGAGTACTTCAGGCATTCAAAAGTGGGCTGGAGCAAGGCCAATCTTGAGTGCTAGAGCTGTAACGGCAATTGTACAGGCGGTGGGGCTTGTCAAGTGGGTGATTTCCCATTGCCCGCAGACTCACGCGTTAGTTGTGGCAGCAAACAAGATCATGGCGGCAGCGGTGGCTTGAGTCAAGAAGTACTTGGTCGTAGCCTCAACCGCTCGGGGGTGCTGGCGGCGCGCTATAAGGGGAATAATGGCGAGGGTGTTGATTTCCAGGCCCATTCACGCCAGAAGTCAATGGGAGCTGGCGAAAGTCAGAGTGGTTCCCAGTCCAAGGCTAATCAGCAAGACGGTTAATACGTGGGGGTTCATTAGCAGGGGAAGGATTCTAACCAACGTGTTCGGGGTATGGGCCCGAGAGCTTATTTAGCTGACCTTGCTAGAAAGTGGTGTAGTGGAAGCACCCAGAGTTTTGATCTCTGCAGGACGGGTTCGAGCCCCTTCTTTCTAAGGAGCCGGGGGGAGTCTAACCCCCTTGGTTCACTCTATCAAAGTGGCCCTTAGGCGTTCAGGCACAGCTCCCTATAGGGTTAGAGTTGAGGAGGAAGCCCCGCGGTTCCGACCGGAAGCGAGATATGTCAGAGGATAAGCGCCAGGGTGAGGGGGAGGAAGCTCTTTCACACCAGGTGTATAAGCTGGTCATATCGGAATCGAGGGTACGAAGCCCGGACTCAGAGGAACACTGCTGAAAGGAGGGCGGCCTTGATTATAATATTGATCGTGGTGAGCTCGGGTAGGGATGGGAAATGGGAGGCTCCAATAAACAGAATGCTGGACAGGGTGTTTATAAATAAGATGTTGGCGTACTCTGCGAGGAAGAATAGGGCGAAAGGGCCCCCCGCGTACTCCACGTTAAACCCGGATACTAGTTCTGATTCTCCCTCGGTTAGGTCAAAGGGTGCTCGGTTGGTTTCCGCTAAGGTAGAGACGTACCACATTGCTGCGAGGGGTCAAGCAGGGGCTAAGAGTCAGATCGCTTCTTGGGTGGTACTAAACATGGAGAGGGTAAAGCCTCCTGTAAAGACGACCGTGCAAAGGAGAATAAGCCCAAGTGCTACCTCGTAGGAGATGGTTTGAGCCACCGCCCGCAGGGCTCCAATTAGGGCGTATTTGGAGTTTGATGCTCACCCGGAGCCTAAAATTGAGTAGACGGCTAAGCTGGAGATTGCTAGGATAAAAAGCAGGCCCAGGTTTAGGTCCGTAACTGGGTGGGGCAGGGGAAGAGGGGCTCATAGAGTGAGCGCTAGCGTCAGCGCGAGAGTGGGGGTTGCTAAAAATAAAAAGGGGGAGGACGTAGAGGGGCGGACCGGCTCTTTGATAAAGAGTTTCACTCCGTCTGCAATGGGCTGGAGGAGCCCGTAAGGGCCTACCACGTTAGGTCCCTTTCGCAATTGCATATAGCCCAGAACCTTCCGTTCAATCAGCGTAAGGAAAGCCACAGCCAGAAGAACAGGGACGATATAGGCTAGGGGGTTAATGATGTGCGTTAGAATGGTGTGAAGCATAGTTTGGGAGAGGACTTGAACCTCTGAAAGGGAAGGCTTAGGCTTCCTGCACTTACCGGGCTCTGCCACCTAAACATGCCCTTTTCTCGGGCGGTAAGTTGCTCCCCTATCCCGCTTTAGTTGTCTTCAGCGGGTTGGGAGGGAGGCGTGCCAAAGGTATGGGCCTCATCATTCCGGTCCTTTCGTACTAGGAAAGGTGGCGTCACAGATAGAAACTGACCTGGATTACTCCGGTCTGAACTCAGATCACGTAGGACTTTAATCGTTGAACAAACGAACCCTTAATAGCGGCTGCACCATTAGGATGTCCTGATCCAACATCGAGGTCGTAAACCCCCTCGTCGATATGGGCTCTGGGAGAGGATTGCGCTGTTATCCCTAGGGTAACTTGGTCCGTTGATCGGCAGTAAGCCGGATCATTATCGGTCAAACGTTTTGCGACTTGGAGCTGTAGCTCTCAGTTTTAGGGCCGTTCCCAACCCTCTCAGGGGCTTTGTTCTCCCCTGCGGTCGCCCCAACCTAAGACGTTTATACCAGGGCCGCGTTGTTTGGGCCCCCGTTAAGGGGAGCGCTGCTCGCGGTTGGTGGGCGTCTAAAGCTCCATAGGGTCTTCTCGTCTTGTGTTAGCATGCCCGCTTCTGCACGGGCAGATCAGTTTCATTGACCAGAAAAAAGAGACAGCTAGACCCTCGTTATGCCATTCATACAGGTCCCCATTTAAAAGACAATTGATTGCGCTACCTTTGCACGGTTATGATACCGCGGCCGTTAAACTTTTGGTCACAGGGCAGGCGGGACCTCCTATATAATTAGGGGCAGGAGGCGATGTTTTTGGTAAACAGGCGGGGTCTGGGTTTGCCGAGTTCCTTTTTATTCTTTAAGTCTTTCCCGTGACTAAGGCACTCCTGTGTGGGGTTAACGATGGGGTGAGGTGCGTGTTCTCCTTGGCCTATAGTGGCGGTAACGCATTGTCCTCTTCCGTTGGGTTCGTTAGTTGTCGACGGTGGGTCCAGCTCGACTTACACATGTGCAGGGAGAAGTTCTTGCTTCTTATTACTCGTTCTAGCAGGGTCTCTCCTATGGGAGCATAGGAGGGCTCAGTATTGTTGAGGGGCATAGGAAGGTGCTTAACATTATAATAAGCTTGAGCTGGTATGAGCTTTGACGCTTTCTGTACAGATGGCTGCTTTTAGGCCCACTGAAACCTGTGCTTTCATTTGATGTATTCCTTAGCCTCCTGAGTAAGGTTGTATCCTTTGTTAAGGGAGCTGTACCTCCTTTAACTAACTCCCATGGGTGGCCCTGTTGCCTGTGGGACTATTATGGTTGGCGGGGGGCGTTGTATGGGGCTGAACTATTATTCATTTTCTGGGCAACCAGCTATAACCTGACTCGGTAGGCTTTTCACCTCTACCTGAGGGTCTTTCCACTCTTTTGCCACAGAGATGGGTTTGCCCTGTTTTAGGCGGCCCTGGGGTAGCTCGTCGGAGGTTTCGGGGCATCAAACTGGAGTTCTCTTTGCTTGGGGGTACTGGCTAGATCATGATGCAAAAGGTACGAGTTTTAGTCTCTGCTTTTTTGTGCTTGAGTGCATTTTTTCAGTTCTTTTTCAGCTTTCCCTTGCGGTACTTTATCTATGGCTTCGGTGAAATCCTTTTTTGTCGCCCATACTGGGGTGGTTGAATGATTTAGTTTTAGTTATTAAGTTTGTGTTATGGTATGTATATTGTTATTTTAGTTGTTGGGGGTTATGAGCTAGCTGATTGGCTCAGGATGATCCAATTTGCATGGATGTTTTCTCGGTGTAAGGGAGATGCTTGACTATCTCAGCCACATCCTGGTTATTCCAAGTGCACCTTCCGGTACACTTACCATGTTACGACTTACCTCCCCTTGCTGGTTGTTGTTGTGTTAGTTACAATATGTTGCTTAATCGGGGAGAACGACGGGCGGTGTGTGCGCGCTTCAGAGCCGGCTTCAGGGGGGCGCTCTACTCCCCCCTTACTGCTAAATCCACCTTTAGAGCGCTCGGTTTCAGGCGACTCTCCGTGAATAATCTGTTTCAGATAATGTAGCCCATTTCTTCCTACTTCGTACGCTGCACCTCGACCTGACGTTCTGGGCCTTACCCATTTTGCTTAATGTTGAACCTTCACAGGATAAGCTGGCGACGGCGGTATATAAACGGAATGAGCAAGAAGTAGTGAGGTTGAACGGGGGTTATCGGTTATAGAACAGGCTCCTCTAGGGGGGTCTGAAGCACCGCCAAGTCCTTTGAGTTTTAAGCTAGTGCTCGTAGTCCTCAGGCGGATATTCGTTGTGGTTGTAATATCTAAGTTTACGGCAGGGCATAGTGGGGTATCTAATCCCAGTTTGTTTCCCAGCTGTCGTGGATTCTGGTGGAATGCGTTAAAGCTACTTTCGTATAAGTGGTTCGAACACCCGCATGCGTTAAACAGCCTGGGGGGTCTTCAGCTTTAGTTTAGTCTTCTCCATAACCACTCTTTACGCCGAGATTATCAACTCGAGCCTCTCGTATAACCGCGGTGGCTGGCACGAGATTTACCGGCTCTGCTCATCCCTAACTAAGTCAAGCTTTCACTTATGTCTTAATGTCAATCACTGCTGAATTCCCTTGGGGGTGTGGCTAAACAAGGCGTCATGGGCCGAACATCGTGCCTGATGCCCGCTCCTCATCTCCGGACGGGAGGCTGAGGGCATCCTCACGGGGCCGCGGAGGCTCGCATGTGTAAATTGGGGTAAAGCTGATAATAAAGCCAGGACCAAACCTTTCAGTGCTTGTGGGGCTTATCACGGCCCATCTTAACATCTTCAGTGTTATGCTTTGTTTAAGCTACACCAGC